ATAGGCAGTAGAGTTAAATGAGTAAAACGATGATTGTTCTCAACTAATCATAAGGATATTGGAACCCTATATTTGATGTTTGGGCTTTGGGCCGGACTAATAGGGACTTCTCTGAGAATAATTATTCGAACAGAATTAGGTCATCCTGGCTCTTTACTAGGAGACCCTTCTGTATATAATGTGGTTGTCACGTCACATGCGTTTATTATAATTTTTTTCTTAGTAATGCCGTTAATATTAGGGGGGTTTGGAAATTGGTTGATCCCTATGGTGTTAGGGGCCCCTGATATGGCTTTTCCACGACTGAACAACTTAAGGTTTTGATTGTTGCCGCCTGCTATGGCTTTGCTAATGAGAGGAGCCATGGTGGAGGGGGGAGCCGGAGCTGGGTGAACTATTTACCCGCCTTTGTCTAGTTATCCGTATATTAGAAGCCCGGCCATGGATTTCACAATTGTGTCACTTCATGTTGCCGGAGTCTCTTCTTTGTTAGGGGCAATCAATTTTATAGTTACTATTTATAATATGCCAGTAAAGGGTTTTCAATGGCATCGAATTCCACTTTTTGCTTGGGGGATTTATGTTACAGGATTTTTATTGGTAGTAGCTATTCCGGTTTTAGCTGGTGCTATTACCATGCTGTTAACGGACCGGAATGTAAATACTAGATTTTATGACCCACAAGGTGGGGGGGATCCTATTTTATTCCAGCATTTGTTTTGATTTTTTGGGCACCCAGAAGTTTATATTTTAATTTTGCCTGGGTTTGGGATAATTTCCCATGTCATTACTAGGCACAGAGGCAAAGACGAGGCCTATGGATTGCTTGGAATAATCTTTTCCATAATTGGTATTGGGTTGCTTGGTTTTATTGTTTGAGGGCATCATATATTTACGGTTGGGATAAATGTCGATACTCGTGGATATTTTTCTGCTGTCACAATAATTATTGCAGTGCCAACTGGAGTAAAAGTTTTTAGCTGAGTGGCAACTATGTGAGGCGGTCGATTTGGAGGTGACCCAGCTTTAGTTTGGGCTGTTGGATTTATTATTTTGTTTACTGTAGGTGGGTTAACGGGTATTGTTTTATCCAGGGCTTCTTTGGATATTCTCTTACATGATACATATTATACAGTAGCCCATTTTCATTATGTTTTAAGAATAGGTGCTGTATTTGCCTTATTTAGGGCTTTCCATAATTGGTATCCTTTATTTTCTGGGGTGGGGATAAACCCAGTTTGAAGGAAAGCTCAATTTTTTATAATATTAGTGGGGGTAAATTTAACTTTTTTCCCTCAGCATTTTTTGGGGTTAAGAGGTATGCCGCGACGATATTGCGATTATGCCGATACTTTTTTACAGTGAAACACAGTCTCTAGATTTGGTGCTCATTTATCTTGGGTGGGGCTGTTGTTTTTTGTTTTTATTATGTGAGAATCAATAGTTTCTCAGCGAGGCTTAGTGAGCGGGTTTTATTTGCCTTGACAGGCAGAATGATACAGAATTAACGGGCTGTACCCACGAAAATATCATGGGTGAGGCGAGAGACCTAAAGTTTTTGAGGTCTAAGAAATTGGTTTTTGAGGTTTCATATTTTGAGTCGCACTCCTCAAAATATGCGTGCCCCGCCGGTGTGAACGGGCTGTCTTGATGTGGCAGAATACGGGTAGAGGTACTCGGGTACGAAATGTTGAGGACTTTTATTGCGGTCATAGGATTCTTTTTAAGCTACTTGCCGCGATTACAGCATCCTCTAAGACTGATGGCTGTTGTCTTTATTTTAAGACTAGGAAGTTGTCTTGCTTTGGGTATGACGGTAAGGAGGTGGTATGGTTATATTTTGTTTTTGATTTATGTAGGGGCTTTGTTGGTAATATTTACATACTCAACAGCCCTGGCTTCAAACCCCCTGTTTGTTAGTGAAAAAATAATTTGAGGCGTGTTGGGGGGCATATTAATTTTTTTAGGTTATAGAACCTACGGGATTGAGAGGCGAAGGGGTTATTCAATGGATTGCAATGTGGTGGAGTCTTCTTTTAAGGCAGAAGAGACGCTGATTGGGTTGGTGATAATTGGACTTATTTTGTTTATTGCGATAATAGCAGTTGTAAAAGTGTGTTCTACAAGGGAAGGCCCTTTACGAAGCTAGTGAGGTACAAACTTGTTTGTGTTATTATTACGTACATCTGTGTTCTTTTAGCTGTAGCTTTTTTCACGTTGTTTGAGCGAAAAATTTTAGGCTACGCACAGTTGCGGAAAGGCCCTAACAAAGTTGGGGTGGTGGGATTGTTGCAGCCTTTTAGGGATGCTTTAAAATTGTTAAGAAAAGAGTATGCTGTCTTATTAGAGTGTAATCAACTGTGTTTTTTTTTAGCCCCTGCATTATCGTTTTTTTTGGCCATGATAATGTGGAATATCTTCCCATCATTTAACGGCATTTCTTATTTTGTTTTTGGGGTAATTTATTTTTTATGCGTCTCTTCTGTAAGTGTGTATGGGGTGCTTTTAGCTGGGTGATCTTCCAACTCTAAGTACGCGCTTATTGGGGCAATTCGTGGCGCTGCTCAGACTATTTCCTACGAGGTAAGGTTTTCTCTCTTATTGCTTTTTTGTGTTTTTTTAACAAGCACGTTTGATTTAGAAGAGTTTTATTTTCCGATCGCTCTTTTAGGATTCCCCTTATTTTTAATGTTTGTGGCTAGAATGTTGGCGGAGACTAATCGTGCCCCTTTTGATCTGGTAGAGGGGGAGTCTGAGCTGGTATCTGGATTTAATGTGGAGTACAGGGGCCCTGGTTTTACTTTAATTTTTTTGGCAGAGTACGCCAATATTATTTTTATTAGCACTTTTACTAGAATAATTTGATTGGGTGGATTTAGATTTTGATTTATTAGGGGCCCCAGAGTCCTAGTTTTTAAAAGATTGCTTTTGTCTTTTTTTTTTGTATGGGCTCGTGGGGCTCTTCCTCGATATCGGTATGACTTGCTCATGTCTTTAGCTTGGAAGAGCTTTTTACCAGCGGCCTTAGTAGGGCTTTGTTTGGCTTTATTAATGTTCTCCTACTATCTTTAGTTGGTCGGTTAGTTAGGGAGGGAAGGGGTGGTACAGCGTAGGTCTTCTAAACCTTTTGCTGGGCGGTTAAACTCCGTCCGCCTTTCGTTTAGTAGTTAGTATAGGCTTACATTTCGTTTACACCGAAAAGACGGGAATGGGTCCCACTGCTAATGTTAATTCCACGGGATGGGGGGCTTGTTTTGAAGTCAAACCCAAGGCGTTCGAATCGTCTGTTTAACTTCAAGGTAGCTATAATGAAGTGGCGGTCTTGTAAACCGTTGAAAAGGTGCTCCACCTTCTTTGAATAAAAAACTTAAAAAGCTCAGGGTTTTAAGTTAAGTAAACTATAAGCCTTCAAAGCTTAAAATAAGAGCCGATTTCTTAGACCCTGGTAAAATGTGGAGAAGTATTCTAAGTTTAAGATAGTGGGCTCATGACCCAAAAATGGTTTCACGCCCTTCTCTAAAGAGATGGCTGAGAAGTAAGCGTGGGGCTTTTAACCCTAAGACGAACTACAAGTTCTCTCTTTAGTCTGGCAGCTAAGGTACGTGTTGCTGAGGCTGCCAGACGGGTTTAGTCGTCGAAGTACGACTAAACCGTGGTGCTAGATAGCTGGGTTGTTAGTCTAAGTAAGGCATTAGTTTGTAGCACTAGGAATGGGTCGTTCCCACAGCCCTTATAGACCTAAGTAAGGCCGCTATTTTAATTAAAATGTTAAAAGTATGTTTAAAGGTTAAAGTGCAAGGGATTTCAATGAGCCCCTAGTGATAGTTTAATAAGAATAAAGGCTTTGGGTGCCTTAGGTACGAATTTTTTCGGCCACTAGACTGAACGATAAAGCAAAGATTTTAGATAAGTTTAAGTTAAAGTAAGAGTTAGTATTGATAGAAAATTAAAGTTTTACACTTTGATAGCTTAAAAAAGAGTGAGGCATTGAAGCTGCCTAGGTGGGCTTAGCCCTCGAAGTGTGGTTTAGTTAAAGTGCCGCTAAAATGAGGTTGATTTGCAGTATTAAGAATGGGCCGTTCCTACAGCTTTTAAAAGTTTAAAGGGGGTTTTGGTGTGATTAGACTTTAGAGGCAGGTTTAGATATTTAAATGTTGGGCTTATCAGCGGCCATTTACAAAAATGTGCTTCATAAATAAAGTTTCTGAGTGTTTCATGTAAATAAGATAAGATAATAATTTAATTAGAGGTGGGGGTGGCAGAATCAATGCGTCAGACTTAAGCTTTGAAGATGGAATTTAATTCCTCCCCACTTATGACAATATGCGAATTTTTAGGAATGAGAATGATTGTTGTAGCTGTAATTGGGGTGGCGTTCCAGCTTGATCATCTTTTATCCGCCCTTCTTTTGTTAGAAGTGGTTCCGTTGGGCCTTTATTTATATATGGCAGAAGTTGCTGGGTTTATGTGTTTGTTTATAATCGCTATGAGTGCCTGCGAAGCTGCAGTTGGCCTTTCTTTGTTAGTTACAACCGCTCGGGCTATTGGCAGGGATTATTTAGACACCTTGAGGAGGGTTAAAGTTTAGCCTTAGGTACAGGCTTTAAAATATTTCAGTCGAGCGAAGTATGTGGCGACAGAGAAAAAATATTAAGTTAATTTTTGAAATTAAGTAATAAAGAGAGAGGGGAAAAAAATATAAGTTATGAAGTATGTGGCGACAGAGAAAAAATATTAAGTTAATTTTTGAAATTAAGTAATAAAGAGAGAGGGGAAAAATATAAGTTATGAAGTATGTGGCGACAGAGAAAAAATATTAAGTTAATTTTTGAAATTAAGTAATAAAGAGAGAGGGGAAAAAATATAAGTTATGAAGTATGTGGCGACAGAGAAAAAATATTAAGTTAATTTTTGAAATTAGGTAATAAAGAGAGAGGAGAAAAAAAATATAAGTTATGAAGTGTGTGGCGACAGAGAAAAAATATTAAGTTAATTTTTGAAATTAAGTAATAAAGAGAGAGGGGAAAAAATATAAGTTATGAAGTATGTGGCGACAGAGAAAAAATATTAAGTTAATTTTTGAAATTAAGTAATAAAGAGAGAGGGGAAAAAATATAAGTTATGAAGTATGTGGCGACAGAGAAAAAATATTAAGTTAATTTTTGAAATTAAGTAATAAAGAGAGAGGAGAAAAAAAATATAAGTTATGAAGTGTGTGGCGACAGAGAAAAAATATTAAGTTAATTTTTGAAATTAAGTAATAAAGAGAGAGGGAAAAAATATAAGTTATGAAGTATGTGGCGACAGAGAAAAATATTAAGTTAATTTTTGAAATTAAGTAATAAAGAGAGAGGAGAAAAAAATTATGAAGTATGTGGTGACAGAGAAAAATATTAATTTGGTAAGAAGGCCTGTTAGGGGTGGTCTAAAAATAAGATAAAGGCTTGTCAGGCCTTAGATGCTAGTTGTCTAGCTTCCTAAGAGTGCTGGAGCAAAAGAAGACTTGAATAATTTTGTAGAGGAGTGTGGAAAGAGAGGAGTAGCGTGAGTGAAAGTCAAGCTTAACAAAAAGTACCGCAAGGGATAAAAACAGTTGGTAAAGAAGGGGCTCATACCCGTACCTTTTGCATAATGGGGTGTTTATGGAGAAAGCGAAAATTGTTCCTGAGGTCTTTTGAGCTACTTTTATTGAGGTAGAAATGTGACATTAATTTCTAGTAAGATAAAAGTAGAGGTGATATGCTTTACACAAAGGATGATATCTGGTTACAGGCGAAATGTGTGCAGCACAGCTCAAAATTATTTTTTGAAGTGAGGGGAATGGGGTTGAGCTCGTTCCTTAGAGTAAAAGGGGATTAGGAATAGTAAAAATGATGAAGGTAGGCCTGGAAACAGCCATCCAATGGAGTAAGTTATATTTCACATCATCGGAGGATAAGATTAAATAGTATGCTTTTAATTTGGTAGCCTGTTATTTACTGTAATAAACTTGTAAAAAGATTAGAACATCATGAGTAGCAGTAGAAAATGTTTAGTTTTTAGTGTGAGGAATAAGGTGTAGAAAAAATAAAATTAATAGATTTACGTAAGGAACTCGGCAAAAATTTGCTCCGCCTGTTTATCAAAAACATGGCCCTGTGGGAAAAATATACAGGGTCGGGCCTGCCCGGTGATTTTAGGATTAAACGGCCGCTGTAATTGGTGCGATGGTAGCAAAATCTATAGCCCTTTAATTGGGGGCGTGTGAATGGTTTAGACGTGGGTGAGACTGTCTCGTGTAGAATAAGTGAAATTTACTTTTAGGTGCAAAGGCCTAAATAATAAGGCTGGACGAGAAGACCCTGTAGAGCTTTATCCAAAATTGGAATTGATTGGGGCAATCGAAGAGCAAAAAAAACCTCTTGACTTAGGAAGAATGATAGATGAACCGCACTATTTGCGATTATTAGAAGGAGCTACCGCAGGGATAACAGCGTAATCTTTCTTGAGAGTTCATATTGACGGAAGGGTTTGCGACCTCGATGTTGAATTAGGGTATTCGTGGGGTGCAGAAGTCTCATAGAATAGGTCTGTTCGACCTTTAAAACCCTACATGATTTGAGTTCAGACCGGCGTGAGCCAGGTTGGTTTCTATCCTCCTTATAAATCTTAGGCCTATTTGTACGAAAGGACCATAGGCCTTAACTGAGTTAAGTTAAAATAAATGTAAACAAATATGTTTGGTTCTGGCTAAAACTTAGCGCTTTCTTTAGATGATGCATTGATAGAATATTGCGCATAGTGAGGAATAAACTTTACTGGTCCCCTAAATGGGGCGGTAGAAAAATATGGTTTTAGGTGCTTCTATAATGCCTAGGGTAACTCACAACTTCAGTACTAAGAATTGGGCAATGTTTGAAAGACCGACCCAGAAAAGAAGGAGAGGGGATGGTAATAGGGTGCCAGCATCAGCGGTTATACCTTTTCCCCATGTTAAATATAACGGAGGCATAAAATTGGTGAAAAGAAAAATTATGGGAAATGGTTCGGCAATTAACACGTATTAAAGGGACAAGCTACTCCCAGCTATTGGTTCCCATAAGCTTGATACCAGAAAAATAGGGGATGGACCGGGATTTGGTACCCCGTTACTCCTATTCGTTGATTGGTTGCCGGGGCACTACGAACGTCTGTTTAAAACCCAAAGAACTTGGCGGTGATGTAAGTCAGTCTAGGGGAGCATGACTGTTAATTCGATGGTCCTCGAAAATCTTACCTGCTTTTGTAAATATCAGCTTGTATACCGTCGTTGTCAGTCTGCCTTGTGAAGGATAGCAAAGCGGGCCCAATCTATGTAAATCTAGATGACTTCAGATAAACGTGCAGCCTATGAGCAGGCCTTGGTTTTGCTACAATTCTTTTAGAATACGGAAATTACTATGAAAAGGTGGTTGAAGGTGGACTTAGCTGCAAGGCTTCTAAGAGTGGCCTGAACTTGCGCATGCATCGCGTACAAATCGCCCGTCGCTCGCGTATATAATAAAATGGGATAAGTCGTAACATAGTAGGGGTACCGGAAGGTGTTCCTGGGTAGGAAGCACTATTAGTGCCTCGATTTCGGCTCGAGAGGAGGAATTTTTTTCCCTTACCTTACATGTTGGGGTAGCAAAAATATAATGCATTAGATTTAGGATCTAAAGATGAGGGCTATTCTCCCCTAACTAGTGCTGGGGCTACAGGTGGTTGTTCTTACGTTAGCAGTAACTTGTGGTGTTTCCCTATTTTTGCAAAGAGCCCCAAAATGCTTTATAGTAAGGGTAATAAGGTTCTTGGGTCTTATTTGCCCTTTCTCAGTTGCTCACTATTATCAAAGTTCACTTAGTATAGTGGCAGTAAGGGGGTCATTAGTCAAAGATAGGGTTGGAAGCAGGCTTATTTGCTTAACTTTATGGGTTTTATTTTTATGTTTCTATAGAAGAATAAACAAAGTTTCAAATATCAGTCGATTTTCGGCTGCTTTGTTATTATCTGGGCTAATTTTAGTCCTTTTTTTTTCAGTCGGTTATATGTCTTTATTTTATTTTTTTTTTGAAATTAGGGTAGTCCCAATGGTTTATATTATTCTGGGGTGGGGGTATCAACCAGAGCGTGTGCAAGCCAGAAATTATATGTTAATTTATACGGTGGCTGCGTCTTTGCCGCTATTGGCTTTTATCGTACACAGTTATTGAAAATGAGGAAGGCTGTATTTTCTCTTGGTAAATATAAGGGATATAAGGATATGGTCTTTGGCTATTTTACTAGCCTTTTTAGTTAAGTTACCGGTTTTTTTTGTTCATTTGTGACTTCCTAAGGCACACTCAGAAGCTCCTGTAGCTGGGTCTATGTTGTTGGCTGGTGTGTTGCTAAAATTAGGAGGATTTGGGTTAATACGGAGATTGGTTTGATGGGGGTTTAGAATTCGTGGATTAATACCTGAAGCTATTGTGGTTTTTAGCTTATGTGGGGGTGTTGTAACTAGTTTTATTTGTTTACGACAAACCGATATTAAGGCGCTCGTAGCTTATTCATCTATTGGGCATATAAGGTTAATTGTTGCTGGGTTGATATCTGGAACACAGGCGGGTTGAATTAGGTCTGCCTGAATTATAATTGCTCATGGTTTATGTTCTTCTGGGTTGTTTGCTTTAGTTAATGATACCTATTCAAAATGAGGAAGGCGAAGAGTATATCTAGTTAAGGGCGGGCTTAGGGTTATGCCTTCTATGTCTATATGATGGTTTTTGTTGTGTACGGCTAATATGGCTTGTCCGCCTACTTTAAATTTAGTTAGTGAGATTACTTTATTTTGTTCTGCTGTATATTTTCACTGTTGAATATTTATTCCTGGGTGTTTAATAATTTTCTTGACAGCTGGCTATTCTTTATTTTTATATGCAGCGACTCAGCATGGCAGGTTACCAGCATCTGTTGGAACTTTTGCAAAGCCAAGATGTGATGGGCTGTCTACAGGAATGTTGCATTGAGTACCGTTGAACGTGTTGACGTTAGGCTGTGGAAGACTGTGCTAACATATGTTGTTTTACCTTTAATTGGGTTTTTATTGGCTAGATTAGTAATTTTTTTAGCTATTAATTTAGGGGAGGTTAGATGAGTTGACTCCGAAAAAAATGGTCCGTATGAATGCGGGTTTGATGCCATCGGCTCAGCTCGACTTCCTTTCTCTTTACGATTTTTTTTGTTAGCAGTAATTTTTTTAATTTTTGACGTAGAAATCGTACTTCTTTTTCCCTTAGTCGGACAGCTAGAAGCACTAGGAATAGTGTATAGATGTGTGTTTGTCACCACATTATTAGTTGGTTTATACCATGAATGACGTGAAGGATCACTAGATTGAGTGCAATAATTTAATTTTTTTTTGATTAAATTTCTAATAAAGGTGTAAATAGGCTAAGATTTATGCCTTTTGGTTGTTGCCCAGAGAGTGAGAAAATGATTCTCTTTACACTAGAGGGCATAAGAAAATCTATAATCTGAAATTGTCTTAAGCGCCTAACTAAGCCTTTGGGTGAAGCAGTATTTGTACGTAGGATTTTGGGTCCTGAGAAGTGGGCAGTATCCCTCCTTCGCTAAATGTTTGTGAAAGTACAGTGTGTCTTGGGGGCTTGGATGTGCAAGGGCCTTGCTTTTATAGTATAGAGCAGTACGTAGGTTTTCCAAACCTGAGGGCCAGGGCTATGCATGGTGAGAGCACATGATGTTTGATCTATTCTCTACTTTTGACGAGTCTAACTTTAGTCAATGAAGTAGAAATTGAATAATTTTGTTCTGAGTACTTGGAATGCTTTCGTTATTTGCTAGTTGTTACTGCATTCGAAAGTCTTTGCTGCATGGGTTTATCTTAATAATTATTCGAGTGTTTTGAGGGGTCTCTTCTGTTCGAAGTGGGGGCGGAAAAAAATTAGGAGGTTTTTACATCATTTTGGTTAGAGTTTTTGTTTGTGTGATGGTTGGAAATTTATTTGGGTTGGCTCCATATGTGTTTAGGTGAACTAGGCATATGGCTGTTGCTTTTAGGTTAGCAGTTCCGTTATGGCTTGCTATTGTGGTGAGTAGTTTGGAGTGGAGGTGAGAACGCACTGTCGCTGGTTTATTTCCGGCTGGTAGGGGGTTGGCACTTTCTCCAATTCTAGTAGTGAGAGAAACAGTAAGAAATTTTTTGCGGCCAATGTCGCTTGGATTTCGGTTGTCCATTAATATAACAGCTGGGCATATTTTTCTAGGAGTTTGTGGGGGAGCAGCTCTATGAAGCTGAGTAACTGGGTCATTACTAGGGGCCTTATCTTGGGTGGCGGCGATGGGTCTAACAGCAGTGGAGTGAGCAGTTTGTTTTTTGCAAAGATATATTTTCTTTCTGCTGCTAACGCTCTATTTAATGGAGCACGCTTAGCGCTTATTTGAAAGAATTATATCAAACAACCGTATAAAAAATATATTGAGTAACCTCACCTTCTCTTTGTGGTGTTGCAATGCACAATAGCCTTTCACGCTATAGGGGCCTGGTTAGGGGCCAAAGGGTTATGTCCAGAGGATTAAAAAGTCTGTTGAAACGGGTAAATTTGAGCCCAATTGAATTTCTTTTTCTGGTGATTAGAATTTTTGGCATTATCATTTGCTTGAGCAGGCCGCACTGATTTGGTGTGTGGTTTGGCTTGGAGTTAAATTTAATCGGATTTATCCCAGTAATAGCCGGACAACGAAGTTCCTCAGAAATCGAGTCTTGCGTTAAGTACTTTTTAGCTCAAGGAGTTGGGTCTGGGTTGCTTATGTTAGGTGCAGTGGGCATATGAATTACCGGATCTGTGGTGGAGGTATTGACCCCACCTAATTGTAACTGGTTTTGAACGGTAATAGTTATCGGGCTTCTTTTAAAATTAGGGGTTGCTCCGTTCCATTTTTGAGTGCCTGGAACGATAGCTGGGATCTCCTGAATGGCCTGTCTATTATTAAGAAGGGTTCAAAAAATTGGCCCTCTCTTTTGTTTTAGCTACATTTTAAGTAATAAATGAGCTTTAGTGTGAGTAGGGGGGTTAAGTGCGCTTGTAGGAGGGGTAGGTGGTTGTTTTCAAACACGTTTGCGCCCTTTGTTGGGGTACTCTTCTATTAGTCATATGGGGTGGTGTGTTGGGGCAATAGTAGAGAGAATTAATTATGGGGCCTATTATTTCTTATTATATCTAGTAAGAATTTTGGGACTGTTTGTTTTGTTATGAGAGGTAGGAGCCTACGGAATGAGTGCATTGTTTAGATCTTTAAGTATCCGTAAATGGCTGTTGCTTAGGCTCTTTGTTCTGTCGTTAAGGGGGCTCCCTCCATTTGCCGTGTTCTTTGGTAAAGTCGGCACTATTATAGCGCTAGTTATGGAGTTTCCTGGTGCCGCTACTCTTTACGTAGCTGGAAGAGCTGTAAGCTTGTATTTTTATGTTAAGTTAATTTTTTTATCATGGGTAGTTGGGATAGGCAGAGGAAAGTGGAAAGATAAGAGAAGTAAAAAATCTAATTTTAGAGTTCCGTGTTTTTTAGGACTTTGTATTTTAAGCGGGTTCGTGGGACTATGGTAGCTAGAAATGCAAAAATTTAATGAAGCAATTGTTTGTGGAATTTCCTTGCTGATTATTAATGTTGTAATTATGTTCAGGAGGTCAGTAACAGGGTCTTTAGTCGTAGAGTGAGAAGTCTTTAGGATTGCTAGGGCTTTTTACAGGTTTCCTTTATTGTTTGACTGAGTGAGTATAAGGTTTTCTTGGGTTGTTACTTATATTGCCAGTATGGTGATATTTTTTTCTGTGGGGTATATATCAGAAGAGCGGTTTTTAGGGCGGTTTGTCTGAATTGTATTTTTTTTCGTTCTTTCTATAAATTTTTTAATCTTTGTCCCCAGTGTGTGGGGAGTTATATTAGGCTGAGATGGGCTAGGTGTCAGGTCTTTTGCTTTGGTTATTTATTATCAAAATAAAAAATCTTTATCGGCTGGTTTGTTAACAGCCCTTGTTAATCGAGTTGGGGATGCAATAATGATTCTCAGGATTTGTATATTGTGCCGACAAGGCCAGTGAAGGCTGTGTTATCATGAAGAGGGGTTTTTAGCTTGCGGGATATCAATGGTCATTGCAGCCATAACAAAAAGAGCTCAATTTCCTTTTTGTAGGTGACTACCTGCAGCTATAGCTGCTCCTACTCCTGTGTCGGCTTTAGTCCATTCTTCGACCTTAGTTACAGCTGGGGTCTATATTTTAATTCGATTTTCGGAATATTTAAATGAGGTCCGTGGTGGGTTGATATTTGTGGCCAGATGTACGTTGATATTAGCCGCAATCGGGGCTAATATAGAGAATGATTTAAAGAAAATCATTGCTCTTTCTACTTTAAGCCAACTTGGCATGATAATACTTGCCATTTCTTTTAATGAGAGTTCATTGGCACTATTTCATTTACTATCACATGCCCTGTTGAAGGCGTTGTTGTTTATGTGTGCTGGTGCAATAATTCACGGTGGGGGAGATACCCAAGATATTCGCCTCATGGGCGGACTTTGGGCTTCAATGCCTGGCACTATGGCGTGTTTTAACGCAGCTAATTTAGCACTCTGTGGAATGCCATTTGTTGGGGCATTTTATTCTAAGGATTTAATTTTAGAGAAGATTTTAGGCGGGGATGCTGGGCTTTATATAGTTATTTTGGTTGTAGTGTCGACTGGTTTAACCATCGCCTATTCTGTGCGTCTATCGTTTATAGTGGGCTGAGGGCCAAGAAATGCTGTGCCTGTAAGATGTTATGGGGATGAAAAATGGCAAACTGGAGCTATATATGGTTTAGTAGGGGCAGCAGTAGCAGGGGGATCATTTTTACAAAAAATGTTTATTGAGTTTAATGTAGTAGTTTTTACTTTTCCCTGCGTAAAAAAAGTTGTGCCTATTTGTTTAGTTCTGGCCCTTTCTATTAGCCTGTATTTATCTTTAAAAAGCCCCAGGTTAAAGGTAAAAAGGCATTTTTTTAGAAGCATGTGGTTTTTATCTAATATTTCTGGCCAGCCAATAGTATTCAATGGCCTGAGACCATCATTTAAATTTAGAAGTAAGATGGATAAAGGCTGAATAGAAAAAGGCAGGGGACGTGGTGCGTATTTAAACCTTAGTTTTGCTGGTGTAAAGCACCACTTTTGGCAGAGCCTCAAAGTTACCGGAATAGTCGGTGGCGGATTATTGTTTGGAGGATTTAGAGTTTTAGCTCTTTAATTAAGGGGCCTATTTTGGGCTTTTGTGTTGGGAGTATATGCCTCATTTTGGGCCTTTAAATTGAATTAGGATTTACTGCGGTATTTGGGGGGGTATGTTCTCTCTAATGAGGGTGATTTGATGGTGAGGAAAATTGGCCTAAAAAGATTTGGTCATGGGTTCCATTTAGTTGAGAGCAGGCCGTGGCCTATTCTAACCGCTGTTTATGCTTTTTGCATTGCGGTTGGGTTAGTGGAATGGTTTTCTGGCAGAGGGTTAGTTTACTTGCTGATTGGCCTTTTTGGGTTGGGGGTTTGTACAATTTTTTGGTGACGGGATGTAATTCGTGAGAGAACATTTCAAGGGCACCATACCTCTATAGTTCAACGTGGAATTAAAGCAGGGTTTGTTTTGTTTTTATTATCTGAAGCGGCTTTTTTTTTATCATTATTTTGAGCTTTTTTCCATGCTGCCCTTGTGCCTACTGCTTACTTAGGTAACCAGTGGCCACCTACTGGAATTCAGGCTATTAATCCTTGGACAGTGCCTTTATTGAACACTGCTGTGCTCGTTGGTTCTGGAGTGTCGGTAACACTATCCCATCATAGTGTTCGGGCTGGGAGACTGTTAAAAGCTAAAGTTTCTTTGTTAGTGACAGTAATAATAGGCCTTTATTTCACTTGGTTGCAATGGGGTGAATACCGGCATGCCTCTTATACGATAGCTGACAGAGTTTTTGGTTCTACTTTTTATTTGGCGACTGGGTTTCATGGTCTTCATGTTATCGTTGGGACCTTGTTTTTGGCTACCTGCTTATATCGAATACAGTATTTACAATTTTCTACCACACGTCATTTGGGGTACAGCTTAGCAATTTGGTATTGGCACTTTGTTGATGCAGTGTGAATTTTGCTGTATGGGATTATCTATATTTGAGGAAGATGATAGAGAAAAAGGCAGCGTAGCTTAAAATAAAGCACTCGACTTGCATTCGAAAGATGGGCGTGTAAGTTCCGCTGCTATGCCCTAAGCTAGTTTAAGGCAAAACGCCTTTTTGTGGTGAAGGAGATGATGGGTATCTGTCGATTAGGAATGTCACGTTGAGGTCAATTAGGTTTTGAAGATGCGAGAAATTTTATTATACAAGATTTGATCGAGTACCATGATTTGTCTATGTTCTTGATTTTAGTTGTGTCCTCAGGTGTCACTGTTTTTCTTTTGTTTACTATGGTTAACGGCTTCAGATGACGGACTCTTCCTAATTCTGAGCGGCTAGAAACAGCCTGAACAGTGACACCTGTCAGGGGGTTGTTAATGTTGGCGGTGCCGTCATTGCAAAATTTATATGTTCAAGATGAGGTAGTAAATCCAGAACTTACCTTAAAGGTTATTGGGCATCAGTGGTACTGATCTTATGAGTACCCAGTAGAGGGAGAAGAAATGGGGAACTACACTTTTGACTCTTATATAATCAAAGAGGGCCTTAGTAAAGGGCAGGTTCGGTTTTATGATGTTGATAAACGGGCTGTTTTGCCGGTAGACAAAACAATTCGAGTTTTAGTAACGTCTGCTGACGTGCTCCATTCTTGGACCCTTTTAGGGGCTGGAGTGAAGGTTGACGGGGTCCCTGGACGTGTTAACCAAACCCAGCTTCATTTTTTGCGACCTGGGGTTTTTTATGGTCAGTGTTCTGAGTTATGTGGGGTTTACCACTCTTATATGCCTATCGTAGTGGAGGCAATCCCGGAAAGTGCTTTTAATAGGTGGGTGCAGGCATTGGGGGAGAGTGCCAATTCGTAAGAGCAATATTTTCTTAAAGCCGGTTAATGGGGCTTTGTACGATTTGCCAGCCCCAGTAAACTTATCGATTTGGTGAAATTTTGGGTCCCTATTAGGGCTATGCTTAGTTGTGCAAATTGTTACGGGCTTATTTTTATCTATGCACTACACAGCTCATGTAGATATAGCGTTTTCTTCTGTTGTCCATATTATACGGGATGTAAATTATGGTTGGCTGATCCGAGGTCTGCATGCTAATGGGGCTTCTATATTTTTTTTTTGCTTGTACTTTCATATTGGTCGTGGAATTTATTATGGGTCCTATTTGTATAAAGAGGTTTGGGGTGTTGGGGTAGTTCTTTTTTTGCTAACTATATTAACAGCTTTTTTAGGATATGTGTTGCCTTGGGGACAAATATCTTTTTGAGGAGCAACTGTCATTACAAATATGGCCTCTGCTATTCCGTATGTTGGTGAGACGTTAGTTATGTGATTATGGGGGGGGTTTTCCGTTAGAAATGCAACATTAACTCGATTTTTTGCTTTTCATTTTATTCTGCCTTTTGCAATTGCTGCCTTAAGTGCTGTGCATTTAGCATTTTTACACCAAACCGGGTCTAACAATCCTTTAGGAGTAACAGCAGAAACTGAAAAAATTCCCTTTCATTTGTATTACAGAAGGAAAGACTTAGTGGGGGTAATTTGTTTTATGGTAGTTCTTTTAGTTAGGGCGCTATGGTTTCCTTCGTTGTTTTTGGATCCTGAGAATTTTATTCCGGCAAATCCCTTAGCAACTCCTCCTCATATCCAGCCTGAGTGGTATTTTTTATTCGCTTACACTATTTTGCGCTCTATCCCCAATAAATTAGGCGGCGTGTTAGCTTTAGTTGGGTCTGTTTTGATTCTTATAGCTTTGCCGGCTTTACATTTTGCTAAATTTCGGGTTTATAGGTTTTACCCTGTAACTCAGTTTTTATTTTGATGTTTGGTTGCTTGTTTTTTTTTGTTGACGTGGATTGGAGCACGCCCTGTTGAGTACCCCTACACTATGGTCGGACAGTGTGTTTCAACTCTTTATTTTGGTCTGTTTTTTTTGATGCCTGTAAGTCAAGTTTTATGGGATAAGTGGATATACAGGTTGCTGTAGTAAGAAAATATGTGGTTGGCCAAATGGATCACAAGCGCTAGCAGGTGTGTTGAAAAAAGGGTGAGGAGAGCTTATGAAAAGTGGTTTGATAGAAGTGGTAAAGACCATATCTCTGTATAGTTAAAGTAATAAACGCCACCTTGCAAGTGTGGAATTCCTCGCATTGACGTTGTGCAGGGTGATG